AATGGAATTCCTTGATATGAAAAGACAGAATATAGTAAAAGGATAATGAAAGTTGCTCTTTTTCCTTTTTGAATGAAGTTATACAACAGAGTGAGTTCTTATTACTCTTATTTTATTCAACTCACGAGTTTTACAAGGAATCTGTTGATCCGAAATCGCAGGATTGATAGATGTCACAGCTAGTGAGTCTATTTTTTTCCACCTATGCAACTCTATTTTTTTTAGTGCTACCTATCTATAATGATTAATTAATCAAGAACTTTCCATCGGAACTAATTCTGTCAATTGATTTTTTATTACCGTCATATCTGAGAAAAATAGAAACTTAGGTAAGTGTTTTATCAACATATGTATCAAAAGAAAATATCTAATTCAGCTCTTTCATGCCTACTATAACTAGTTATTTCGGTTTTCTATTGGCTGCTTCAACTATAACTCCAGCTCTGTTGATTGGTTTGAACAAGATACGACTTATTTAAAATGAATTGAATGAACAATTCATAAAAATGAATATTTTTCCAAGATTTCGAATATTCCAGGATTGCTTTCCGCGCGAATTGTTAACTCTTGGTCTTTGAGATTAGCGAACAATTCAGATTAATATTTAGGGATAGCTCTTACCTTTCTTTTTATACTATTAAACTAAACAAAAAAATCGAAATGATTGAAGTTTTTCTATTTGGAATTGTCTTAGGTCTAATTCCCATTACTTTAGCAGGATTATTTGTAACTGCATATTTACAATACAGACGCGGTGATCAGTTAGATCTTTGATTGAATCAAAAATTTTTTGATTGACCTCCTGCAAGGAGGGGGTCAAATTCAAGCTGCAATCCAACTTTTTTGTTCCATTTTTTTATTTTTATTTTTATTATAATTCGGCATAACCTAAAGGGACTCACGCTCTGTAGGACTTGAACCTACGACATCGGGTTTTGGAGACCCGCGTTCTACCAAACTGAACTAAGAGCGCTTTCTTACCGGGGATACGATTTGAAAGAAAAGGATTTTTTTCTTTTTGTACCCTCAATACATCTTGCATACATTGGTATCCCAAAATGAAAAAGGATTCTGTCCAATTTGAATTGATTTAACTTAATTAATCCCTCGTTACTGCCCATAGGAAAAGTAATAGGTAGGGATGACAGGATTTGAACCCGTGACATTTTGTACCCAAAACAAACGCGCTACCAAGCTGCGCTACATCCCTTTTAAAAATTTTTGTACAGTATCATTGTACAAAATCCATGTCTTGTTTTCCACATCGTAATTTTCTCCTCTATCTATATACAATTTTCTTGTCATTTCTTATTTTTGGTTTCATATAATAAATAATAAAAGAATTATATACACCTAAAGCCTAACTAAAAAAAAATGATATTGAACTACGGCATCTGACCATATATGTATTACAATAAAGAAGGAGGATTTTCAATGCGAGATATAAAAACATATCTCTCCACGGCCCCTGTTCTAACTACTCTTTGGTTTGGGTCTTTAGCAGGTTTATTGATAGAAATTAATCGTTTATTCCCAGATGCTTTGTCATTCCCTTTTTTTTAATTCTAGTTATTGATATTTATTGATATGCGAAAAATCAATAAAATTTTGGATACAATTATACGCGATGCGACTTAAATTCCGTTCCCCCTTTTTCATTCTGTAGAATAGGACGGAAAGAGAAAGTGTATTGAACTTCAGCAAAAATCCCGCGGATCTAAGATCTCCTTTTGGAGAACGGAAATGGAAAGGGGAGTACAGTCTAGGGCAGGCTGCACCAAATCAATCATAGCATAGAAAGAGAATTCTTAAATGCCGGGATTAGAATAGGAATAATTGAGAGTTAGAAAAAATTGTATTACTTACATTATTACTATTATTTATTCTAGTCATATTAATTAGGATTACAGCGAAATCTTTAGAAATCGAATTTCTAGTTAGTAACTTCTATTGATTTTTTTTTATTCGGTTCGGAAAAGAAAAAGAGTTAAGTCGATTCAAAATAGAAAGGAGGTTCATGGCCAAGGGTAAAGATGTCCGAGTTATAGTTATTTTGGAATGTACCAATTGTGTCCAAAATGGTGTTAATAAAGAATTGTCCGGCATTTCTAGATATACTACTCAAAAGAATCGACACAATACACCTAGTCGATTAGACTTGAGAAAATTTTGCCGCTATTGTCACAAGCATACGATTCACGGGGAAATAAAGAAATAGATCGATCGGAACGTGTGTTCGATCTTTCCAATCTAAGAAGCAGGAAAAGGAAAAACTTCACATATATTTCACATATATAATATACAAATAAAACCTTATTTTGGTCGGATCTGAAATGAATAAAAAAATATAATTTTAGAGATAAGGAAAAACCATGGATAAATCCAAGCAACCCTTTCGTAAATCCAAGCGATCTTCTCGTAGGCGTTATCCCCCAATTGAATCGGGGGATCGAATTGATTATAGGAACATGAGTTTAATTAGTCGATTTATTAGTGAACAAGGAAAAATATTATCTAGACGGGTGAATAAATTAACCTTGAAACAACAACGATTAATTACTAGTGCTATAAAACAAGCTCGTATTTTATCTTTGTTACCTTTTCTTAATAATGAGAAGCAATTTGAGAGAGCCGAGTCGATCCCTAGAACTACTGGTCCTAGAACCAGAAATAAATAGATATACTCCATAATTTCTTGTTGTGTTATAAAAAACAACAAATAGGGAAAGAAGAAATCTTTTTTTTATTGAAAGATGCTCGTTCATTTCGACTACTTAAATTACTTCAAAATTACTTTAATCTTAATTTTTATTCCCGGAGAATTAACTCCGGGGAATTCTTTTTCAAGCATTTCCATATATCAATATTACTTTAGAATCTCTAGAATCTCTTTTATTTGAGAATCTTATTGGAAATCATGTAAAGACAATTCTTATTTGATATAGCTATTTGTGCAAGTATTTTACGATTAAGCAGTAATTTCTTCTTGTACATATTGTGCATGAATCGACTATAACTATAGAATACCTTATTCTCACGAGTTACTGCATTTATCCGAGTGATCCACAAACGACGAAAATCCCTTTTTTGTCTGCCCCTATCTCGATGAGAGGAAACCAAAGCTCTCATTTTCTGTTGAGTAATGGTTCGAGTAAGTCTTGAATGAGCCCCTATAAAGGTTGATGCAAATAAACGAATTTTTGTTCGACGTCTCCGAGCTATATATCCTCGTTTAACTCTGGTCATTGAATAAAATTAAACTTTAATGTAATTGTAATGAAGAATAACTAATCGATTTCTCTTCTTTCAGTCATCCTTTTATTTCCCGGTTGCTTAATAACAAAACGGATTATTCCAATATATAAAATAAAAATTCCAATGGCTTTTGCTACTATGACCTTCCCAACCACGATTTTTTATTTCTTCCAAACACTTGGAAATAATAAATTTGATCGATACTAAAAAAATCCAAATAGTGGGTTCCATCGTTTCTATGGTTACTTCGTAAACGGTGAGGTCCTCTCTATACACCGGAGCCTCTTCTTTCATTTAATCAAATGTTATTGTGAACTTGTATAGTTCACACTTTTTGTTTGGCTCTACCCAAAATTATACAATAATAAGTAGCTCTTTTCACAAAAAAGGCTATCCATACAGTGACGGCATTTAATTATGAAAGTTGGCTAGGTAGCTGACCTTGTTAGTCCGTTCTTTCAAGAATTCAAGAATAAGAACATGATTATTTTCTTATTAGTATTATTTCCTCCGCTTAATGGATAACTATTTGTTACCAATGGGGAATTTCTTCTCATCTCAAGGGGAGGTTATTGGATTTGCACCAATGGAAACCATAAATTCCATACACAAACAATATAGGTATATGTTTGAAACTCATGATCTAAACGAGTCGCACATACACCCTAGTACATGTTCCTCGACGCTGAGGGCATCCTCGAAGAGCGGGAGATTTCGTGACATTTCTTATTGGCTGTCTTGTGTTTCTAATAAGTTGTTTAATAGTTGGCATGTCGTATATTCGTATATATAGATAGAATAATTTGGTTTAGATCGATCTTAACCTGATGATGGATCATTATGAATAATTTCTATTCAATATCAAATCACAGAAAATTCTAATTGTGGTTTGAAATGAAATAATGGATTGAATTTACACAGAATTCACGGAATTCCCAGTATTTTCATTTTCGACCGCTACAAGATCAACAATGCCATGGGCTTGGGCTTCTGTTGCTGACATAAAAACATCTCTTTCCATGTCTTCGGATATAACCCATAAAGGGTTGCCTGTTCTTTGTACATAAACCTTTGTAAGAGTTTCGCGAAGTTTCAGTAGTTCTTCCGCTTCCAGGATAAATTCCCCTGCTTGTGCCTCATAAAAAGAACTAGCAGGTTGGTGAATCATAACCCTGATAATATTGATATAACATCATGCATGAACGGTTCTTCTATATTCGAACAATTAAAGTAAGGGATAAAAAAAATCGAATTGAACAACCGTACAGGCATTTTTTGTTCATTGCATACGGCTCTGCAATGGAATTTACTTTTTCCTCCCTTCTATTCTATCGAGGAAAGAAATTGGATCCTTACGATCCAAATCGTTGAATAATCCATTTACCACCTTTCCTTTCGTATCATAGAAAATACTATGATGGTTCTGTTGCTTTCTATATTTATCTCACCTGTGATTTAGATTTAGCAATCCCAAAGTTTATTTTTTTTTGATACGATCAAAAAAGTAAAATGATCCTTTTTCCCATTTTCGTACTCTTTCTTTCATAACATGAATATCAGTAAAGAGACTTCTGGTGCGGAAGAAAAATGGTTTGTGACGCTGAAATGTACTCCCGACACATAAAATCGGAAATAACCTTTGTTTCATACTACTATCTCGATACAAAATCTCATGTTAAGAAAAACAAGAATGGATTGTTCATATCGAACTCGCAGTGCCATGCTATTATTACTTATTATTTATA